GATCCAATTCGCAGCTGTTGATGTTTATATCGATCGATCATAGAAGAAAAATTTTTATTCATTCTGATTAGATTAAGCTTCCTTTCTATTAACCTGGAAGTTCTTCTCAGATACAAGGAAATGGGTCAGTTCCAGAGCTAAAGATCGTAGTTCTCGAACGAGCAATCTAAAAGATTCTGGAGCATTTTTGGGACTAGGTATTGTTCCTCCAACGATCGTAGTGCCAAGTACTTCCTGGCGGGCTCTAATATGATCCGATTTATAAGTAAGCATCTCTTGTAAAATATGAGCAACCCCAAATCCTTCTAGAGCCCAAACCTCCATTTCTCCTACCCGCTGCCCCCCCTGTTTGGCTCTTCCCCTAAGGGGTTGTTGTGTAACAAGCGCATAATGTCCGATGGAACGCCCATGGATTTTATCGTCAACTTGATGAATTAATTTCAATATATAAGGCTTCCCTATTAGGACAGGATGTTCAAAAGTTTTCCCTGTCCTTCCATCAAATATTCTGCTTTTTCCTGGATATTCGGGCTCAAACGCCCAGGGATTCGCTGTTTGTTTACTGGCTTCATATAATTCAGAAAAGACTATTTTTCGGGAGGCTTCTTGTTCATATCTCTCATCAAAAGGTGCTATTCTATAATGTCTATCTAGCAGACTCCCTGCTAGCCCGAGTGAACATTCAAAAATCTGTCCCACATTCATTCGTGAAGGTACTCCTAATGGGTTGAAGACCAGATCAACGGATCTTCCATCTTGTAAATAAGGCATATCTTGTCTAGGCAAAATTTTTGAAATGATACCTTTATTTCCGTGTCTTCCAGCTACTTTATCGCCCACTTTGATTTCACGTTTCTGTAAAATATATACCCGAATCTTTTCAGGATTATAACCGTAACCCCCTTTCTTCTGGATCCACCTCACATCAATAACCCGACCTCTAGCGCCTATAGGGACTTTGAGACAAGTTTCTTTTGAAGCAGATACCGGAATACCAAGTATGGCTCGTAACAATCTATCTTCCGGTGCATAGGCCGATTCTTTCACCACTTGGGGTGTTAATTTACCTACTAAAACATCGCCCGGCTCTACCCAAGATCCCTGCAGCACAATTCCATTTTTGTCCAAATTGCGAATTAAATGGGCTTCTAAATGTGGTATTTCATTAGTGACTTTTTCCGGGCCTTGGGTTGTCATATGAATTTGAATTTCATATTTCTTTATGTGAAAAGAAGTAAAAATATCTTCATATACCAAACATTCGCTAATGAGCACTGCATCCTCAGAATTGTAACCCTCCCACGGCATATAAGCTACTAATACGCTTTTCCCCAGAGCAAGTTCGCCCTCAACCGTAGCAGCACCGCCCGCTAAAATTTGTCCCTTTTTAATAAATTGACCCCGCCGAACCTGGGGTTGTTGATACATACAAGTATTTTTGTTGGAACGTTGATACATAACTAATGGAATGTTTATAGTCTTTCCATCACCCGATACGAGGATCTTTTCAGTATCAGTATAAATGACCCTTCCCTCCCGTTCGGCTATAGCAAGAGACCCTGAATCTAGAGCTGCTTGACGTTCCATCCCTGTTCCAACAATGCATTTCTCGGACCAAGTAAGGGGAACTGCTTGACGTTGCATATTCGAACTCATTAACGCTCGATTCGCATCATTATGTTCAATAAAAGGAATGAGGGAAGCTCCAATAGAAAAATATTGGAAAGGAAAAATACTTCGAAGATTAACTTGTTCCCATGCAATAGTAAGGAATTCCTGACGATATCGAGCTGGAACAACCTGGTCTTCTTGAATATCCTGATTCAAGGCCAAAGAATTTCCTGCCGCTACCATATAGTATTCGTCCCTACCCGGTGATAAATGTAGCACCCGTACTCCTGTTAACCTATCGGAAATTTCATAAAACGGGCTTTCTAAAGATCCCCAATTACCAATCCTCACATGAATTGCTAAGGATCCAATAAGTCCAACATTGATTCCTTCAGATGTGTCAATTGGGCAAATACGCCCATAGTGGCTAGGGTGGATATCTCGTATCCGAAAACTAGCAGTGCGTCCGGTGAGCCCCCCGGGGCCCAAAGAACTAACTTTTCTTGCATGAACTATTTGTGTCAATGGATTAGTTCCATCCAAAACTTGAGATAATGGATGTAACCCGAAAAAGGACTCGTAAGTAGTTGTTAAGAGAGTTGAAGTTACCAAATTCTGAGGAGTGGGTATCCTTTTATGACGAATTGCTCCACATAGAGTCCCTTGAACCGCATTTTCTAAACGAACTAAAGCCAAGCCAAATTGATCTTGTAAAAGATCCGCTACAGACCGAATACGCTTATTCTGCAAATGATTCATATCGTCAAGTGTACCCATTCCAAATTTAAGTCCAATCAAATGATCGGTGGCTTCCAATATATCGCGTGGTAACAAAAATGTATTGTTATGGGGTATATCAAGATGAAGTCTTCGGTTCATATTTCGTCGACCGATCCTTCCTAATTCACATCTTTGTTGAAAAAATTTATTTTGTAATTCCTTACATAAGGATTCCGAAAATAATGGATCCCCGCCTACGCAAGCAAATTTTTTATAAAACTCCAAAATGGCGTTTTCTTTTGACCCAATTTTTTTTTTCTCCTTATCACGCAGAAAAGATAACAAAATTTCAGGATAGCAGACATTCTCTAGAATTTCTCTGAGATTCGACCCCATAGCTGATGATAGAACTAAAATAGATATTTTTTGTTTCCTACTTACACGAGCCCATACCCTTGCTTTTCTATCAATTTCTAATTCTGATCTTCCTCCCCAATCTGATATTATTGTGCCGGTATAGACCGAAATTCCGTTCTGGTCCAATTCTGACCGGTAATAAATGCCAGGGCTTTGCAATATTTGATTGATCACAATTCTATAGATTCCATTTACTATAGAAGTTCCCAGGGAATTCATTATAGGAAGACTTCCAATAAAAATTGTTTGTTCTTGCATATCCTTACTTGCTTTCCTAATTAAGCCCGCCGATACATATAATTCAGAAGAATATGTGAGTGAGTCATACACAGCATCTCTTTCTTTTATCAAAGGTTCTACCAATTGATATGTTTCCACAAATAATTGAAATTCAATTTCTTGATCTATATCTTCAATTTTTTGAAACTTAGAAAGTTCTTCCATCAAACCTTGATCGATGAACCTACAAAATCCTTCCAATTGTATCTGATTCAATCCCGGTATTGTAGTAATTCCCCCCTTTCCATCTACAAGCATTTTTTTTTTTATTCCCTTTTCTAAAAAACCCCGCCCTTGCTTTCTTATTCATCTAATGAAATAGATGATCTATCAATGATGGAATTTATATTCTTTTTACCAAATCACATGAAATTGTACCGAACTCCATATCTGAACTATATGAAATATGTATGAATATGAATGGAGGAATCAAGAGAATTTTCTACTTAAATATTCAAGTTTGCACCAAAGATAAATGAAAATAAATTTAGAAAGCATTCCTAGAAACACAATTATGCCGATTACACGTATTCAGTATTAGTGAATAGAATCACAACACAAATTGCTTTAATATCATAAAACAAAATGGATTCAACATTGTATTTTCTCTTTTCGCCGAAATAATGAGATAAATAAGAATTAGATACCACATATATATATAGAATCTTTATTTAGAAGATTAGAACGAGTAACCGCTTTAAGGGATTTATTTGTTCAAATTAAGGATTCGCAGAGAATATAGATAATAATAGATTTTTACGAAATTTTGGTTTTTAGTATAATCAAATTGTGAAGTGGATAAGAACAGTAGGTTCTATTTAGTTGTATTTTTTGGATAACTTTGTGTGAAAATATAAAAAATCTAAACTACTAGAACTATAAAACTCGAAAGTGAAGTTAGTATTAAGGCTAACATCTTAGTTCGTTATTTAGTTTATTATTTTGACTCTAAAAATAAAAAAAATATACTATACTGGATTTTTGAGAGCCCCCTATCGGATTTGAACCGATGACTTCCACCTTACCATGGTGTTACTCTACCACTGAGTTAAGGGGGCCTATTCGATTGAATTCATATTCCTAATATGTCAATGATCGAGAATCTAGTATCTCTTATATATCGACTATACAGGAGTATGGGTTTAAGTACATGCAGTAGACAGACACGCCACGGATAGTGGCTCCTTCTTGAATATTTAAGAAAAGGGCTTTACAGATTTCGCTTTTATTTTAGTTTTATTGATTTTAAAAATTTTTAAAGGGGGAAAGATCTGTCGGATCTAATCAGAATCTTCCATTCTATTGACAATTTAAAAAAACTGTTCATACTATCACATCTATAGTATGCGGACAGTTGGACACGCAGGCCCCCATCGTCTAGTGGTTCAGGACATCTCTCTTTCAAGGAGGCAGCGGGGATTCGAATTCCCCTGGGGGTAGGGTACTATGAAAGGAAGTTTATCCTGGATGGATTGCCGATTCAGTGGGAATTTTATTCTTCCTAGTCCAGGGTCGATGCCCGAGTGGTTAATGGGGACGGACTGTAAATTCGTTGGCAATATGCCTACGCTGGTTCAAATCCAGCTCGGCCCCAATAATTCGCCAATCTACTAAGAGACCCCCCTTTTCCTTCATAAAAACCTGATACATATGGATATGGATCCCGTATTTACCTGTGGTTGGGATTGTAGTTCAATTGGTCAGAGCACCGCCCTGTCAAGGCGGAAGCTGCGGGTTCGAGCCCCGTCAGTCCCGACGGATCCAATAAAGAAATTAACCCAGTTCTGTAGTCGGGCATAATTCAATTGTAAAAGCAAAGGGAAAGGGGGATCGCTTTTGCTTTCCTTTTTCTAAGGTCCCATCGAAGAAACACCGAATTCCCCTCTCTTTATTTCTTATCCTATGTATTTTTTTTTAAGAACATCAAAAAAAGAAACTACTTTCTTTTTTGTTTAGGTTTGTAACTATGTTGATACTTCATCAGGAAAGGAATTTTTAGAAGCAAAATAAATGTAGAAGGAAAAACTGTAGCATCTCTATGGGATTAAATCCCAAGTTATTGTGAAGTACAAAACAACGAGATTATGGAAGTCAATATTCTTGCATTTATTGCTACTGCCCTATTGATTCTAGTTCCTACCGCCTTTCTCCTTATCATTTACGTAAAAACAGCCAGTTAAAATGATTCCTAAAATGATTAATGACTCATTAATTAATTGGAACGAAACTCGCCTTCTGAAACTTAGAATCACAAATGAATAAAAAATTAAAATTTTATAAAAAAAAAATTTTCGCCTTTCTTCAATGTAATATTATTCAATTTAAATGAAATGAACGGGCTTGAATATAGTATGGTAATAAATAAAAAAAAAATATGCTAAGAAAGAAATAAATAAAGCTTTTTTAACCCAAACTATCTATTAGCGATTAGCCTTAGATATTTGATATTCAGACTCTTTTCGTTCGGAAAATCAACAATAAAATGAAAATACTTTAAAAACTCTTTTCTATTTCGAAATACAAACATGTAAATCTCTGTTTGATGGAAAGAGTAGAATTCTTATAAGAAATATGACTCCTTACTCCATGGGATCCCCATGGAATTTGGAGAAAGTAGTTTAAATAGCTCAAACCATGTTGCAGAACCCTCTCTAACAAAATTTATATAGTTGTATTCTTTCAACTAAATTTTAGTAGAACCTCTAGAGTCCACTTCGTCCCCACACTACTAGTGAAAGGGAAAAAGTAAAGACTACCATTAAAGCAGCCCAAGCGAGACTTACTATATCCATGTTAATTATGTCCCCTATCTCTATAACGATGAAATAATTGTTCCAAATTTACTCACTCATTATAATACACTGTGAAAATAAAAAAGCATCAAATCAATAAAAAAATATCCAAATAAATAGATATTACATATTGCTCGGTCCCATTTGATTTGATCTAATCTGTACTCCGCACAGAAGCAGTGAGAGATTCTCGTGAGTGAGAAAGTCTCTTACTTCTGTCTTTTCCAGAACTAGGAGTTAAATTCGAAAGTACTAAAATTTAACACTTAGTAATTAAATAAATGAGTAGTAGAGGTGCTATCATTCAAATATTTATTTGACCTAAAAGAGAGATGCAGGTAGATTGTCCGTCCATTTTTTAGTTTTTAGAAAAAAACCTAAAATTTATAATTAAACAAGTATCAAGAAACGGCCAATAGGCCGTTTTTCTGCTTCTGCTTAGGATATTTCTAGTTTTTTTTGATCAGGCGACACCCGGATTTGAACTGGGGAAAAAAGGATTTGCAGTCCTCCGCCTTACCACTCGGCCATGTCGCCAAAATGATACAAAAATTTAGGAACTACTTTAGTTTTTATTAAATTTTTTATTTTATTGTAATTGCTCTGTTTTCCTTCATTTTTACTACCATAACTGCCCTCTCCCCCTTTTTTTGATTGGATTCGATCCATTCTTTCGATTTCTTTTATGGTATCTCAAAAGAAGAAATTTATGACAATTGGAACCTTTAATAATATCACAATATCAAGAATATAATATCAATATGACTGCGTCAAATGTATGAAAGGTTCTTTTATTTGAATCATAGAATCCAAATAAAATCAAAATAGTGTTTTCCTATATGGTAGAATGGTCTAAAAAATACAAATTTAGAAATAACCCTTTTTGAACCCCTCAAATTTTCAATTCTAACAAAAATTAAGAGTATATGTAAATATGTAACCCTGGAACAAACAGACATTTTTGCCCGGTTATAGATTCTTTCTAGCTGTTGCCTAGAAAGAGAAAGGGTTTTAAGATATCATAAAATTTTCATACTGGGTGCATTTTTCATTTTGTGAAGACTTTCTAGTATTTAAAGTGAAACTTTATTTTGTTTATGTTTAATCATAAAAAAATAAATTCCTAAAAAGAACTCTAATTTGGGAACACTTAGAAAGTGACTTCAACTATTCTTATTTTCCCTTTTCCTTTAGAACAACTATACCCAATATATAAGTTGAGAAATCAAACAAATAAAAAGTAAGTGGACCTAACCCATTGAATCATGACTCGATCTGCTATTCTGATATTCAAATAAAATTATCGATAGATTCCATTTAAAATTTAAAGAGTTCTAATTAATGTAATGAGTATACATATAAAATAAATGAGAATAATGTTTCTGAATCTCACGAACAAGATCTAAGAATAACTTTAGTTACTGGAATGGGAATAAATCTCAAGATCCGCGGTATTGAGAGGGAGTATCACTTGGTCCTGGAACAGTTTTTTTTTTTTCAAAAAAGGAATCTATCTGATTGAATTGGCATTAAGAATAATAAAAAGAAGAATCCAACTGAGTTCATGGATTTCCCTAGGCAATTTAGGGGCCAATCACTAAAATATGTTAAAAATCTTTTGATCTTCGAAACCCAGAGTAAGGGACATTTCAAGATAAATAATACCGCATTTTTCTTGAAT